ACGATTAATGAATATGTAAAATAGATACTCAACCAAATGAATCATGTGCCAGGAACCAGATTTGAACTGGTGACACGAGGATTTTCAGTCCTCTGCTCTACCAACTGAGCTATCCCGACCATTCCCTACGCATCATCTACCCATTTTACTAGAAAACAGGGGTCTATGTCAATTAAAAAAGCGAAAGGGTATGCCAAAGTCTTATCTAGGCCCCGGAATTTTCTGTATCGTGAAAAGAAGACTTTGTATGTTCTTAGTAAGAGTAACGATATGTATTGGGAATCATTCAAATGAGTAAGACCTTGCTCAAAGCTGCTCATGTATCATTTACATCATACATCACAAGACTTGTGATAAGAAAAAAACTTTTCTGCTCGGATACCTTTGTAAAAGAAGAGTAAATGAGGAAGAGACCCAATTTTGGTTTGAACCGTTAACAAAAAAAGAGGATAATTAGTTAGAGAATCAAATGATCTTTTGATCTTTTTTGGGGATAGAGGGACTTGAACCCTCACGATTTATAAAGTCGACGGATTTTCCTCTTACTATAAATTTCATTGTTGTCAGGATTGACACGTAGAATGGGACTCTATCTTCATTCTCATACGATGGATCGGTTCTTCAAAAGATCTATCAGACCGGGGAATAAATGCTTTAATTTATTAAACGAGTATTCGATTCTTTCTTCAACTTGGAATCGCTTCGCAACAATTCTTCCTTTTTTTCAGAGTCATAAAAAAAAATGCGGGTCGTTATCAATATTTAAAAATTAAATTTTTTTATGTAATATATAGTATTTATATTTCACTACGTCTGCATATGCATATAGGTTTATTCTTCATCCTTTTTAGAGTTTCGATGGAAGAATTTTTATAATAACGCAAGATCGTCCATTTGTTTGTTAGAACAGCTTCCGTTGAGTCTCTGCACCTATCCTTTTTTATTCTTCCTTTTGGAAATGGAAAGAAGGAGTTGGCTCAGGATTGCCCATTTTTTTATTCCCGGGTTTCTCTGAATTTGAAAGTTCTCACTTAGTAGGTTTCCATACTAAGGCTCAAACCAATTAAGTCCGTAGCGTCTACCGATTTCGCCATATCCCCCTTTTTATCCTTTCGTTTGGAACCGTTGAATTCATTCATTAGTATAGAAAAATAAATATACCGAAAGGCATTTCATCCTATTTTTTGCCTATTTTCTTTCGTTTCTAGTGGGAGCTCATATTGCTATGGGCCAATCAGAAATAATTCTATCACTTTTTTATCTTCAATTCAATATAGACAGATATCTATCACTATATATATGAATCTTTCTTCTCATTTTTCCATGAAAGTTGGAATACTCAAAGGATCGATTTTTTCTTGGTTTCCAAATTAAAGCATAGGAATGTCTTATTCTGGTCTGAATTGCATCTTTATCTTAATTTATATACATACTCTATATTAAATATTAAATTAATTTACAAATTAATTTACTGCAATTCGAAATCGAGTTAGATTTGATAATAGCTAAGATCTAATTAATGGAAGTATTATGCATGTAAGCATGTAAGTAAAGTTTATTTTATGTGAGCCCGCTTAGCTCAGAGGTTAGAGCATCGCATTTGTAATGCGATGGTCATCGGTTCGACTCCGATAGCCGGCTTTTTCTATTTGTTCTATTTTTTATATGATTGAGAACGTTTCTTTGAAATTAAAGAAAAAAGACACCTTTCCTTTTTCGATTCTTGATTTTTTTATATACTTTATTATAAAAAAATGATATGAAAATATAATGAAATATCAAATTTCATTATTTAATCTAAATTTTAAATAAAATTTTTTTAAGCCATTTTTTTATTTATATTCTATAGACTATAAATAAATATACAACAAAAATTCGAAATATTAACGAAACTAAAAATAAATATATACCAGAATTGATACATATACAATAATTAATAATTATTAATATACTAAATACAATATAAAATTCCAATCAATAATTATAAAAAGAAATTTCAAATAAAAAAAGAATGAATATTAATAAAAAAAGAAGGAGGAACTTCGGATCCGTACATCTTTCATCTCACTATTCCTTCTAGTGCCATTATTCGTTCTAGTACAATTAATAGAATACTTCAGGGGATTTCGCTTCATTTATCATTTAGTTCAGTTTTAATTTCTTTAATTTAAATAAAATGAAATATCAATAAATAAGGAGTCTTTATGTCGCGTTACCGAGGGCCTCGTTTCAAAAAAATACGACGTCTGGGGGTTTTACCAGGACTAACTAATAAAAAGCCTAGAGATCTTAGAAACCCATCGCGTTCCGGGAAAAGATCTCAATATCGTATTCGTCTAGAAGAAAAACAAAAATTACGTTTTCATTATGGTATTACAGAACGACAATTACTTAAATACTTTCGTATCGCTAGAAAAGCCAAAGGGTCAACAGGTCAGGTTTTACTCCAATTACTTGAAATGCGTTTGGACAACATCCTTTTTCGGTTGGGTATGTCTCCGACTATTCCGGGAGCCCGCCAATTAGTTAATCATAGACATATTTTAGTTAATGGTCGTATAGTAGATATACCAAGTTATCGTTGCAAACCCAACGATATTGTTATGGCGAGGGATAAGCAAAAATCTAAAGCTCTCGTTCAAAATTATCTAGATTCATCTCACAGCGAGGAATTGCCAAAACATTTGACTCTTCACCCATTCCCATATAAAGGAGTAGTCAATCAAATAATAGATAATAAGTGGGTCGGTTTGAAAATAAACGAATTGCTAGTCGTAGAATATTACTCCCGCCAGACTTAAGCCTACCTTAAAGAAAAAGGTTTCGAAAAAAACGAGTCCCTTTTCGCCAAACAAAATGGATTAAAAAATTTTAAAATTAAGGTAAAGGGTTTGATCCGTCTTTTTCCCCTTCATGTATCATAGATCGACAGAGATTTTTTTGTTTTTTGTCGGCCTTATTCCATAATTTTACATATCGCAGCAATAAAATTAGAAATAGAAAATCTATATAGAATATATATTCTATATATGATGATGAATAGATATAAAGTAGTTAGTAGTAAAGATATAAAGAAGGATCTACCTCTTGGTTGATTTGTTACGGTTAGTGATGTTGGTGAGTTGGGTGAAGGTACGGAAAGAGAGGGATTCGAACCCTCGGTAAACAAAAGTCTACATAGCAGTTCCAATGCTACGCCTTGAACCACTCGGCCACCTCTCCTACACAACAATTATGACTCAGGAACAGAATGAATAGCGAGTTATTCCAATTTTTATTTGGATTGGCTAGATTTTTATTTGGATTGGCTAGCTAAGGTACAACCAACCAATTCGAACTAAAAAAATAGAAAATTTTGGATAAAGCCTTTCGCCCGAATCTATAGGAAAAATTCCTTGATTCGTCAGTTTGGATTAAATAGGACTAGTTCACCCATCGGTATACTCTATTTGGATTGGAATCGTATTCCAATATTTCTTTTTGATTCCTGCAAAACAAAAAAAGGATCAATTTGAGTCGTTGAATTTGAGTAGTAGTAGAGGGTTCGGTTCGTATCTTTATATTTTATTTGAGATAAATATTTATATTTAATTTCTTTTTTTTTATGAATCTTTTTTATGCTATTTCGTATTGTACAATTCCTTTCTTTGTAGGATCATTTTGCCCCTAGGGAGAGTGAAAAGAATTTTAGAATGGATTGGTTACCGATGCCTAGATCACGGATAAATGGAAATTTTATTGATAAAACCTTTTCGGTTGTGGCCAATATTTTATTACGAATAATTCCAACAACTTCAGGCGAAAAGGAGGCATTTACCTATTACAGAGATGGTGTGATTTGATTCTTTTTTTCCCCCAGTCTTATGAGAAAGACAAAAAATTCGGGATAGAAAGAAAAAATATTCTTATTATTTTGATCGGTTATTGAAATAAATCTACGCTTGTTGAAGGTGAAGTTTAGAAATAGAACAATTCCTTCTGTCGTGTATCCCCGATTAATGCAGCCTCATATGCTTCCATTATCCATTTTAGCATTGAGCGAAAGGTTACACCTATCGGTTCTGTATTACAGGTCAATCCCACTCTACTAGTCCTATATAGGCAGCATAAGGGAAAAGCACTACACCTAGAAATCAACAAGACGAAAGCTTTGTTAAAAATTACTTACCCCCTTCCTTATCTGGATTGGGACTTAAAATAATGGTTGGGACAACAAATATCCATCTCGTTCGTACCTTGGGTACCCATATAATCATCAAAGACTGTTGAAGTGACTAATTCCTGGAAATGAGGGGGCGTTGAGGACAAAGAAATTGTTGGAGTTACCATTTCTATCTAGTACCAACATGTTTGGTGTTAACAAAAGCTCCCACGTAGGAAGGTTGGCTAGAAATTTCGTGCAAAAACACTAGCCCCGCTCAATTCATAATGAAAATAATCGATACATGGAATCAAAAACGATTGAAATATTATCATTATGCATATAAAGGAGGAGCCGTATGAGATGAAAATCTCACGTACGGTTCTGGAACGGAGATTCTTTTAATCGAATGACGACCGTAACGGATGTCAGCTCAATCCGAAGGAAATTATGCAGAAGCTTTACAGAATTATTATGAAGCTATGCGACTAGAAATTGATCCCTACGATCGAAGTTATATACTCTATAACATAGGCCTTATTCACACAAGTAATGGGGATCATACGAAAGCTTTAGAATATTATTTTAGGGCACTAGAACGAAACCCATTCTTACCACAAGCGTTTAATAACATGGCCGTGATCTGTCATTACGTGCGACTATCTCCACTATAGAAAGATAAAAGGAACGAAAGACCAAAAAAATCTTCTAGTAAAAAAAAAAAAGAAAATAAAGGCTCTCTACATATGCATCGTCAAAAACAACGATTTTTATGAGCTGTAGCAAGGAACGAAACTTCATATGAGTCGAAAATATGAAGAAATAAGATATGCCTAGATACTTTATTCTATGGATAAAA